GATAGAATTGAACTTTTGATCGATCCGGGTACGTGGGATCCTATGGATGAATACATGGTTTCTCAGGATCCCATTGAATTTGATTCGGAGGGGGAGGAGGAGGAGACTTATAAAGATCGTATTGATTTTTATCAAAGAAAAACAGGATTAACTGAAGCTGTTCAAACAGGCATAGGCCAACTAAACGGTATTCCCGTAGCAATTGGGGTTATGGATTTTCATTTTTTGGGGGGTAGTATGGGATCCGTAGTCGGGGAGAAAATCACCCGTTTGATTGAGCACGCTACCAACAACTTTTTACCTCTTATTATAGTGTGTGCTTCGGGGGGTGCGCGCATGCAAGAAGGAAGTTTGAGCTTGATGCAAATGGCTAAAATATCGTCTGCTTTATATGAGTATCAATTAAATAAAAGGTTATTTTATGTATCAATCCTTACATCTCCTACAACTGGTGGAGTAACAGCCAGTTTTGGTATGTTAGGGGATATTATCATTGTCGAACCCAATGCTTACGTTGCTTTTGCGGGTAAAAGAGTCATTGAACAAACATTGAATCAAACAGTACCTGAAGGTTCACAAGAGGCTGAATATTTATTCGAGAAGGGTTTATTTGACTTAATTATACCACGTCATCTTTTAAAAAGCGTTCTGAGTGAGTTATTTGAGCTCCACGCCCTTTTGCCTTTGAATCAAAATTCAAATCAAGTAGAGTGTTAAGTTCAATTATTTTATTTTGATTTGTAGCAAAGAACAAAGAAAGAAGGAGTGATTTTCGCGAAATCAAAGGAAAAAAGAGAGTTTCTTTGGGAACAGAAGATCTAATTGCAGAAAGCAACAAAAGTTGCGGATAACTCTTTTTTTTACCTATCCTATATTCTAATCCTGATTACGAATCAATAAACCTGAAGAGTGAATTCTTCCTTTCGTGAAATTAGAGAAACAAAATTTCTTCTTCTAGGGGTCTAAATTTGATAATTCCAATATTGATAATGATAATAGAGTTTTCTAGCTTTCTCTATCGCCCGAAAAACCATTTTAGCTAATCCTGCGATAATCTGTAAGAAACTCTTTATATATCTATTTGAATTATTCAATTAGAAGACAAGAACAAAATACAAATAAATGAAGAGAAATAATAATAATAAGGTTGATTATCATATAGACTCATGTAGAAAGATCAAAAAGCCCATTTATTTAGTTCTCCATTCTTTGCACTTATTCTACCTATTTCGTTTCGATTCCAAATTCTAGAATTCTATTACTATATAATCTAAATAATCTAAATAAGAAAATTATCTACGAACTCTTAAGAATTCAAATTCTTCATTCTAATTATTTTATTACTTAATTACAAGATATCTTTATTTGATATTTCTATTTATTTTATAGAATGGATTTATATTATAGAATAGATTTCTAGAAAGAATAACAGATACAAATAGTAAATCGGGGTACCCTTCTATGATGAACCTTCCCTCTATTTTTGTACCATTAGTAGGCCTAGTATTTCCGGCAATTGCAATGGCTTCTTTATTTCTTCATGTTCAAAACAATAAGATTGTTTAGATTCAACGGGATCCGGATCCAATCTCATCCATTTTTTTTTTCAAAACTTGGACTTATATTGTATCATAACACGGATATCTAGTTAGTGAAATAGAGTCTAACGTGTGATTTCCGCCGAACATAAAGGAAAAGGTTCTTAAGATTTGTGGAAACGTGATATATGGATATTTGAATTCTAGCAATTTGAAAATAGATCAGGATCGCCGGATGACTTAAAATTTAAAATGAAGTCGGCGGATCTATATGTAATATGTATATCGATACGGATAGTAGAATCGTATTGTATTAGGGGGTTCTTATTTTAGATCTAACCAAGTTGATGAATTACTCCTAAAGGTTCCCATCAAACTAGTGCTAGTTGATGAGAATGACTTCGGAAACAGCAAAGTTCAATTTTTCTGGGGTATTATCTAAATTCCAATAAAATACAATCGGATCAAGTATGAGTTGGCGATCAGAACATATATGGATAGAACTTCTACCAGGGTCTCGAAAAATAAGTAATTTCTGCTGGGCTTTTATCCTTTTTTTAGGTTCATTAGGATTCTTATTAGTTGGAATTTCCAGTTATCTTGGTAGAAATTTGATATCGTTTTTTCCATCTCAGCAAATCATTTTTTTCCCACAAGGGATAGTCATGTCGTTCTACGGAATTGCGGGTCTCTTTATTAGCTCCTATTTATGGTGTACTATTTCTTGGAATGTAGGTAGTGGTTATGATCTATTCGATAGAAGGGAAGGGGTAGTGTGTATTTTTCGTTGGGGATTTCCTGGAAGAAATCGTCGCATATTCCTCCGATTCCTTATAAAGGATATTCGGTCTGTTAGAATAGAAGTGAAAGAGGGGATTTATGCTCGTCGTGTCCTTTATATGGACATCCGAGGCCAGAGGGCCATTCCTTTGACTCGTACTGATGAGAATTTGACTCCAGGAGAGATTGAAAAAAAAGCTGCTGAATTGGCCTATTTCTTGCGCGTACCAATTGAAGTATTTTGAAAATAAGGAACTCAAAAATAAAAAACGCAAGACTACTTTGGTTCTAACTGAACTTGATGTTTCGTCAGAACAGTCATTTAACCAAAGCAAACGTATATGAAACAAACATAAAACGAAGCTCCCTTTGTGGTCTTTTATGCGTACGCAAATTCACACAACTCAATAACTTCAATAACAAATCGAAATAATAGATTCATCTCAGATAGCAAACCCTTTCGTTTTCTTTTTTTAAGTTCAATATTTGTTGGAATTGATACTTTAGATCTAGCATATCTTGTAAACCATTTCTTTTTTGGGAGTTTCTTTTTCTCCCCTCTTTTGTATTCTTTAATGATCAACAATTGGATTTAATGATCAACAATTGGATTTCTTACTAAGAATAAGAATGATACCGAGCCAATTTCTGTTTTACCAGTCATTTTTTATCATCACAATATCTTTTCCTCTCAAGTATTCTATTCCTGACTATGGGTCATCAGTGAAATTTTTTCGAAAGATTGGATATTTTGATAGAATTTGATAGAAAAGGAGTTCGTTCGTCTCAAAAAAAGATTCTTAGCCTATTTCTTTCTGTATTCTTTCTAGATTCAAAGACTCACCAAGAAAATAGATTCATACCTTCGATAAAACTCATGAAAAAATGGCAAAAAAGAAAGCATTCACTCCTCTTTTCTATCTTTCATTTATAGTCTTTTTGCCCTGGTGGATTTCTTTCTCATTTAAGAAATGTTTGGAATCTTGGATTACTAATTGGTGGAATACTGAGCAATCCGAAATTTTCTTGAATATCATTCAAGAAAAGAGTATTCTAGAAAAATTCATAGAATTAGAAGAATTCGTCTTCTTGGACGAAATGATCAAAGAATACTCGGAGACACATCCACAAGAGTTTCGTATAGGAATCCATAAAGAAACAATCCAATTCATCAAGATACAAAATGAGGGTCATATCCATACGATTTTGCACTTCTCGACAAATCTCATCTGTTTTGTTATTCTAAGCGGTTATTCTATTTGGGGTAATGAAAACCTTGTTATTCTTAACTCTTGGTCTCAGGAATTCCTATATAACCTAAGCGACACAGTCAAAGTCTTTTCCATTCTTTTATTAACTGATTTATGTATCGGATTCCATTCACCACATGGTTGGGAATTAATGATTGGCTCTATCTATCAAGATTTTGGATTTGGTTATAATGATCAAATTCTATCTGGTCTTGTTTCCACCTTTCCAGTCATTCTCGATACAATTTTGAAATATTGGATTTTCCGTTATTTAAATCGTGTATCTCCGTCACTTGTAGTTATTTATCATTCAATGAATGACTGATTAAAGGATCTATTGCACTGATATGAATCTAATCCAATTTGAATGTTTATTACTTATTACTTTGTAGTTGTAGATAAACAAAGCATTGAAAATCTTACTTATTATATATATATATAGCTTCATCCTATATTTTTTATTTCAGGAAATAGCAGAATCGTGGATAGGGAACTATACTAGCGACCTACCCCATTTATTTTATTGTATAAATTTTGGAATCAATGATTGGACCATGCAAACTAGAAATACTTTTTCTTGCATAAAGAAACAGATTACTCGATCTATTTCCGTATCGCTCATGATATATATCATAACTCGGACATCCATTGCAAGTGCATATCCCATTTTTGCGCAGCAGGGTTTTGAAAATCCACGAGAAGCAACTGGCCGTATTGTATGTGCCAATTGCCATTTAGCTAATAAGCCCGTGGATATTGAGGTACCACAAGCGGTACTTCCCGATACTGTATTTGAAGCAGTTGTTCGAATCCCTTATGATATGCAACTGAAACAAGTTCTTTCTAATGGTAAAAAGGGGGGTTTGAATGTGGGGGCTGTTCTGATTTTACCGGAGGGTTTTGAATTAGCCCCTCCCGATCGTCTTTCTACCGAGCTGAAAGAAAAGATAGGCAATTTGTCTTTTCAGAGCTATCGCCCCAATAAAAAAAATATTCTTGTGGTGGGCCCTGTCCCCGGTAAGAAATATAGTGAAATCACCTTTCCTATTCTTTCCCCGGACCCCGCTACTAAGAAGGATGCCCGCTTCTTAAAATATCCTATATACGTAGGCGGGAACAGGGGAAGAGGTCAGATTTATCCCGACGGGAGCAAGAGTAACAATACAGTTTATAATGCTACAGCAGCAGGTATAGTAAGCAAAATCATACGAAAAGAAAAAGGGGGGTATGAGATAACCATAACAGATGCATCGGATAGTCGTCAAGTGGTTGATATTATCCCTCCAGGACCAGAACTTCTTGTTTCAGAGGGTGAATCTATCAAATTTGATCAACCTTTAACGAGTAATCCTAATGTGGGCGGATTTGGTCAGGGAGACGCAGAAATAGTACTTCAAGATCCATTACGTGTCCAAGGACTTTTGTTCTTTTT